TATAATGATAATGAATTGTCTAATTATTGGAGCTCCAATAATAAAGAAAAAAGAAAGAAACTAAGCAATGAATTTTTTAAAAGGGCAAAAGTTCTAGATAAGAAATATAAGAAATTTAAGAAATTTATTCCTGTGGATGTATTTGAAAACCGAATTAGATTGTCTAATGATAAGAGGAAAATAAAATATTTAACGAAAATATATGATCCTTTCTTGAATGGACCTTTTCGTGGACAAAGCTTTTCACGATCAATTCAAAATGAAACTTACGCAACAAATTCCATTTTGATAAATAAGATTCATGGTCTCCTTCTTTCTATTAATAGTAATTATCCAGAATTAGAACAGAAAATAGATCAATTTGATAGAAAATTTTTATTAACTGAAATTGGTTTTTTTTTTAACTTAATGAGTCAATTTTCGGAAAAATCCGTATCAAGTTTTAATTTTGACGGACTTTATTTATTTCCAGAACATGAACAGGTAAAAATCTATTCCGAAGAAAAAAAAAGAAAAAAAGAATTCTTATTCGAGGCAATTAGAACTGATGGGAACAACCAAACCATTTATAATAGAAAGAAATGTTGTGGAATAAACGAAATCAGTAAACAAGTTCCTCGATGGTCATACGAATTAATCGACGAATTGGAGCAAGTGACGGAAAGACTAACAAAAGAGGCTCAGATTCGTTCCCCAAAAGCCGACCGTATAGTCATTTTTAATGGGAATACAGATTCACTGACTTTGAATGTTGGTCCTAAAAATGACAATGACGCTATTTCTGAAGCGGAACTAAATCACGAATTTTTTCTACTAAAATTTTTACGCGAACCAGATTATGACCGAGATCTAATTAAGGGATCTATGCGCCCTCTAAGGCGTAAAATAGCGATTACGAAACTTGTTCAACCACCTGGACATGTCCATTCCCCCACTTTTTTGGAGATAATAGACCCATTATTTTTTCTTTTTGGTGATCTTTTCGATGATCTATCCCAATATTTGAAAGAAATGTTCCGGAAACCTGGTACTGACAATTCAGAATTTGTGGAGTTTCAGAAAAGGATCGAACACAAATATGAAGAGGACGCCAAAGACGAGGCTGAAATAAGACTTATAAAAATAGAAGAAGACTGGGAAAGTATTCTATATGGTCTAATAATTAGAAGTTTTGTATTACTAATCCAATCTTTTATTAGAAAATATATTCTACTACCTTCATTGATAATAACTAAAAATATCATTCGTATCCTATTATTTCAAAATCCGGAATGGTCAGAAGATTTTAGGGATTGGAGAAGGGAAGTTCATATTAAATGCACCTATCAGGGCATTCCAGTATCCCACAAAGAATTGCCAACAAACTGGTTCGACGAGGGTATTCAGATAAGGATCTTATCCCCTTTTGTTCTGAAACCTTGGCACAAATCTAAGGTACAATCTACTGAAAAAAAAAAAAAAAAAGATCCACAGAAAAAAAAATATACTGAAAACAAAAACTTGTGGTTTTTAACAGGTTATGGAACACTAGTAGAATCGTACCTTGATGAGGGTTTCCCAAGAGACCCACTTTCAATTTTGCGTCCCGTTTTAAAAACAATAAGCAAACAATTGAAAAAAGATTTGAAAAAGCGTTTTTTTCGAGTTCTAAAATTTTTAAATGAAAGAAAAAAATGGTTTCGAACTATGTTAAAAAAAATAGAAAACTGGAACATCAAAAGGATTCTGAAAAGTATTCTATTTAGGTTCAAAACAATAGATGAAACAATAGATGAACTGAGTGAAAGCAAAAAAACTTCAACAATCAGTAAGAATAATTCAAAGATTGAGGTGATTGAGGAATCACCCGTTAAAATGGAATCTATTAATTGGACAAATTCTTCATTCACAGAAAAAAGGATAAAAGATCTTAATGTTAAAACAAAGACAATCATAAAACAAATAGAAACAATGACAGAAGAAAAAAAAGAGGGGATTCTAACTTCAGAGATCCATTTGAATTCGAACAAAACTACTTATGATGCTAAAAGATTAGAATTACAAAAAAATAGTTTGAAAATCTTACAAAGAAGATTTGTTCGATTAATACGTAAATCCTATTCTTTTTTCAAAATTTTCATAGAAGGGGTATACATAGATATCCTTTTATGTATCAGTAGTATTGCTAGGATCCATCGACAACGTTTTCTTGATTTTCTTGAATCAACAGACAAAATACTAAATGTAACAAAATCCATTTACTACAAAAAAAAAAAAATGGAAGAAAGAATTGAAAATCAAAGTACAATTCCATCGATGTCGATTATAGAAAAATCTGGGTATATTACGAATATGAATTCACAGAATTCTTGGGATGTATCTTCTTTGTCACAAGAATATGTACTTGATAAATTATCAGAAATCCAAGTTAGTAATGGATATAAATTGAAGTTAAGATCTCTTTTTGAATCTCCTGGAAGATCTTTTTTTCTTAAGAAGGAAATAAAGGATTATTTTTTTAGAATACAAGGAATATCTAAATCCAAATTAAGACCTAATAAACGTCCCGATTCGTTCATGAATCAATGGACAAATTGGTTAAAGGTTCATTATCAATATGATTTACCTGAGAACAGATGGTCGAGATTAGTATCACAAAACTGGAGGAATAGAATCAATGAACATCGTGTGGCTCAAAATAAAGATTTAGTTGAATATGATTCATATGAAAAAAATCAATTAATTCTTCCCAAAAAACAACAAAAAGAAGGAGACTTATTAGAAATAGAAATTAAAAACAAAATTAAAAAACAATATAGATATGATCTTTTCTGCTATCAATATCTTCATTTTGCGGATAAGAAAAAATCCTATATTTATGGATATAGATCACCGCAAGGAAACAAAAACCAAGCGATTTCTTCTAATTACAACATCTCTATCCAAAATTATCTAGAAGAATATGATATTCTAGATATGGAAAAAAATCTGGAAAAAAGTCGGGATAGAAAGTATTTCCATTTCCATCGGATGGGAATGAATAAAAAGACTTCTATACCGAAGAATAAATTCGTTATTCCCGGATTTTGGTTCTTTTCAAAATTAACCAAATTGTATTGTGCATATAAGATGAATCCTTGGATCTTACCAATAAAATTCTTTGTTTTGCAGCTTTATGGACAAGATAATTTAGAGTTAACAACGGAAGAATACGTGAATCCAGTAGATAAAGATCTTAAATCTCGCTCATACTATTCTAAAGGATCAGATTCTAAATACAGGACCGATCTAAAAGGAGAACGGGATTTCTTACTATCAAAATATTTGGGTTTTTATTTGCACTGTGATAGTTCCGACGAAGAAATAGGAATGGAGAATACCAACTTATTTTGTCTCCTGCTTAGAATGAAAAAATTTGAAAAAATTGTAATAATGTCGATTAAAAAGCTAGAGCTAGATATAGAAATGATGGTTGATTCAATTACGAAGGATTTTTGTTATACAGAATGTAGGGACACTGAGGACTTGAAGGAAAGGCTAATCTTTTTTATTGAACCTATTCGCCTGCCTACAAAAAAGCATGAACAATCTCTTCTATATCAAACCATAAGACTACCGTTGATTCATAAGAGTAATAGGCGAAAAATTTGGAGTTGGAAAAAAAGTCGTAGTCGTGTTGACCAAAAGATAACAGAAAATAAAGATAAAAATCTTTATGATTTGTTTGTTCCTGAAAATCTTTTGTCCACTAGACGCCGTAGAGAATTGAGAATTCTAACTTGTTTCAATCCTAGGAATAGAAATACTGTGCATAGAAAAACAAAAAATGACAATGAGAATCAAATAAAAAATGTTTCTCAAGTTTTGGCTAAAAATAAAGATCTTGATAGCGAAACAAAAAAACTAATGAATTTTAAATTATTTCTTTGGCCAAATTATCGATTAGAAGATTTAGCTTGTATAAACCGCTATTGGTTTAATACCCATAATGGAAGCCATTTCAGTATATTAAGGATACGTATGTATCCTCGATTGAAAGATTAATTTAGATATAGAAATATATATATATATATAAATTTTATTTATATATATATATATATTTCTATTTTATATAAATAAAAAAAAAAAAAGAAATGCGATGGTCTTATTTTTATTTGAAATAGACAATAGAATTTTTTATTTATTCAATTAATAAATATAGTATTTATTTTTTTATCTATTTGAATTACATTCCTTAATAATATAATTGATTTGAAAAAAAAATAAATTTAAGATAATTTTATATACAAAATTAAAAATTTCTGTCATTACTATTACTGATCAATAAAAATATCTACCAAAAACGAGGGGGAGAGAAAAGCTTTCATTTCATTTTATGATAAAAAATTCATTTATACCCGTTATTTCACAAAAAAAAAAACAAGAAGAAAACCCCGGATCAGTTGAATTTCAAGTATTCAATTTCCATAATAAGATACTAAGACTTACTTCACATTTGGAATTACACCCAAAAGACTATTTATCTCAAAGGGGTTTACATATAATTCTCGGAAAACGGCAACGACTACTGTCTTATTTGTCAAAGAAAAATAAAATACGTTATAAAAAATTAATAAATCAGTTGGGTATTCGGGATTCACAAATTCGTTAATTTCAAGAATCATTTTCAATTATTCGATTTATTAGATCCTGAATTTTGATGAACTTTTTTTTTAACGATTCATGGAAGAATGAATCGAGGAAAAACCTATGAATGTGCCAGCTACAAGAAAAGACCTCATGATAGTCAATATGGGGCCTCAACACCCATCAATGCATGGTGTTCTTCGACTTATTGTTACTCTGGATGGTGAAGATGTTATTGATTGTGAACCAATATTGGGTTATTTACACAGAGGTATGGAAAAAATTGCGGAAAATCGAACAATTATACAATATCTGCCTTATGTAACACGTTGGGATTATTTAGCTACTATGTTCACAGAAGCAATAACCGTAAATGGACCGGAACAATTGGGAAATATTCAAGTACCTAAAAGAGCCAGCTATATACGAGTAATTATGTTGGAATTAAGTCGCATAGCTTCTCATCTACTATGGCTGGGACCTTTTATGGCAGATATTGGTGCACAAACCCCCTTTTTCTATATTTTTAGAGAAAGAGAATTAATATATGATCTATTTGAAGCTGCGACAGGTATGAGAATGATGCATAATTATTTTCGTATTGGAGGAGTAGCGGCTGATCTACCTTATGGTTGGATAGATAAATGTTTTGATTTTTGCAATTATTTTTTAACAAGGGTTATTGAATATCAAAAACTGATTACGCGAAATCCAATTTTTTTAGAACGAGTTGAAGGCGTAGGTGTTGTTGGTAGAGAGGAAGTTCTAAATTGGGGGTTATCAGGACCGATGCTTCGGGCTTCCGGAATACAATGGGATCTACGTAAAGTCGATAATTATGAGTGTTACGAGGAATTTGATTGGGAAGTTCAATGGCAAAAAGAAGGAGATTCATTAGCTCGTTATTTAGTTCGAATTGGTGAAATGATGGAATCCATTAAAATTATTCAACAGGCTTTGGAAGGAATTCCAGGTGGGCCATATGAAAATTTAGAAATTCGCTCCTTTGATAGAGAAAAGGAGCCAGAATGGAATGATTTTGAATATCGATTCATTGGTAAAAAATCGTCTCCGACTTTTGAATTGCCCAAACAAGAACTTTATGTGAGAGTTGAGGCCCCCAAGGGGGAATTAGGAATTTTTCTAATAGGAGATCAGAATGGTTTTCCTTGGAGATGGAAAATTCGTCCACCTGGTTTTATCAATTTGCAAATTCTTCCTCAATTAGTTAAAAGAATGAAATTGGCTGATATTATGACAATACTAGGTAGCATAGATATCATTATGGGAGAAGTTGATCGTTGAAATGATAATTGATACAACAGAAGTCCAAGATATAAATTCTTTTTCCGGGTTGGAATCTTTCAAAGAGGTCTATGGAATTCTATGGATACTTGTACCTATTTTGATTCTTGTATTGGGAATCACAATAAGTGTACTAGCAATTGTATGGTTAGAAAGAGAAATATCTGCAGGGATACAACAGCGTATTGGACCCGAATACGCTGGTCCTTTTGGAATTCTTCAAGCTCTAGCAGATGGAACAAAACTACTATTCAAAGAGAATCTTATTCCATCTAGGGGAGATATTCGTTTATTCAGTATCGGACCATCCATATCAGTAATATCAATTCTACTAAGTTATTCAGTAATTCCCTTTGGCTATAACTTTGTTTTATCTGATTTCAATATCGGTGTTTTTTTATGGATTGCTATTTCGAGTATTGCTCCCATTGGACTTCTTATGTCAGGATATGGGTCAAATAATAAATATTCCTTTTTGGGTGGTCTACGAGCTGCTGCTCAATCGATTAGTTATGAAATACCATTAACTCTATGTGTCTTATCAATATCTCTACGTGCGATTCGTTGAAACCCAAAAAGCTATTCGATGCTATTGCTATGCTCCTCTCTTTATAGTACTATATAGGAAAGGAGTCGAATAAATTAAATAGAAACCTTCATTATCTTAATTTGATTTTTCACAATTCGGATTGAAGAACTAAATTAGATAGTTATATGAGTGAAATAAAACAGCTTATATTGAATAAAATTTCAGAATACTCTATTACTTATAGTTAACAGATAGTATGATGATTTTAAATGGCAGTAAAAATATTGAGTCTCATTTTCTATGTATAAGAATGAAGTCAAATAATCAAATCAATTATAAAGAGAAGAGGAAATTTAACCCAAGATTGGATAAGATTTTTCATCCTGTTTTGAAGCGGGCTCAAAAGACCAACCTTATTGAGTTTTAGTTATCATTTGTATGATCCTAAATGTATTCAATTAAAATTAATAAGGGGTTAATAATAAAAAAAAAAAGAGTGGATGGTTAGAAACACCAAGATACACAAAGGATTAGTAACACAGATTTTGTAAATTATCCAAAAGACAATTTACGCATAATAGAAAAAGAATACTAATTGGGGCTTTAAGTTGGTAGAAAAAATCAAGCAGTACTCCCCATAACTCCGATCCAGAGTATGCTTCCATCCACCGATTAAATAAATTACTATCAGGAACGAAAAAATTCTTTAAAATTTTTTAAGTCCCTTTTTCATAGCACAAACAAAGAAGAATAGGAACGAAAAAAGAAGAAGAAATCAGAAACGAAAAGCAGATCTCTTTTTTTTTTTGTGCTATGATTTCTTATATCCATATTCATATTCATGGAGATCAAATTCACACGATAATTAAGAAACGAATGTGTAATTCTTTTTCGTAATTCAAAATGCGGGGGGTTATGGAGAATTCTAAAAGAGTATTTTATTGAAGAATTCAGTTATTACTCAAGAAATTCAATTTTTGATTTTTAAGGGATGAGATCAATTCAGAAGTGCCTTATTGTATCTTTTATTAAAATGGATTTATCTTTCGTATTTAGTTATTTCTAGAACAGACAGAATTGAATTGGTCTAATTCAGAACCGTTTGATAGATTTAAATCTTCTATATCTTATGGATATATCACGAGATAAAGAATCGTCCCGGTCCTTAGATTTACTTAAGGCTTTCCAGGAGCCGTATGAGGTGAAAATCTCATGTACGGTTCTGTAATAGAGATGGGAACAGTAATGTTATCACCGACTAGGATTATCTAACAGTTTAAGTACAGTTGATATAGTTGATGCGCAATCAAAATATGGTTTTTGGGGGTGGAATTTGTGGCGTCAACCTATCGGTTTCATTGTTTTTCTAATTTCTTCACTAGCAGAATGTGAAAGATTACCTTTTGATTTACCAGAAGCCGAAGAAGAATTAGTAGCGGGTTATCAAACAGAATATTCGGGTATTCGATTTGGTTTATTTTACGTTGCTTCCTATTTAAACCTTTTAATTTCTTCATTATTTGTAACAGTTCTTTACTTGGGCGGTTCAAATATCTCTATTCCGTACATATTCGTTTCTGAGTTTTTTGAAATCCATAAAACATATGGAGTTTTTGGAACTACAATTGATCTCTTTATTACATTAGCTAAAACTTATTTTTTCTTATTCGTTTGTATCATAACAAGATGGTCTTTGCCTAGGCTAAGAATGGATCAATTATTAAATCTTGGATGGAAATTTCTTTTACCTATTTCTCTCGGTAATCTATTATTAACAACTTCGTCTCAATTGTTTTCACTGTAAAAGATTTATTTTCTATATTCATAACTTGTCTCAAATAAGAGAAAGAAATAAAACAAAAATATTCATAGATATTTACGATATGTTCCTTATGGTAACTGGGTTCATGAATTATGGTCAACAAACAGTCCGAGCTGCAAGGTACATTGGTCAAAGTTTCATGATTATCTTATCTCACGCAAATCGTTTACCTGTAACTATTCAATATCCTTATGAAAAATTAATCACATCGGAACGTTTCCGCGGTCGAATCCATTTTGAATTTGATAAATGCATTGCTTGTGAAGTATGTGTTCGTGTATGTCCTATAGATTTACCCGTTGTTGATTGGAAACTGGAAACTGATATTCGAAAGAAACGATTGCTAAATTACAGTATTGATTTCGGAATCTGTATTTTTTGTGGTAACTGTATTGAGTATTGCCCAACAAATTGTTTATCAATGACTGAAGAATATGAACTTTCAACTTATGATCGTCACGAATTGAACTATAATCAAATTGCTTTGGGCCGTTTACCAATGTCAGTAATTGATGATTATACAATTCGAACAATTCAAATAAAAAAAGATAATTTTTTATAATTAAAAATTATTTTTATTCTTATAAAATAAATAAAGAAAATCAGAATAGTATAGAATATACTATATATAGAACTCTATAAATAATGATAATCTATAGATAGATTCTATAGAATATATAAGAGAATAATCAAAATAAAATATTATCAAAATAGAATATCAAAAAAATGAAAATTAATAATTTATGTTATATCTACTTTTATATTTTTGTTTTAATATAGTTTAAAACTAATCTTTAGTATAAGACTGGAATGACATTGATTATCTAACTGTAACTATCTATCAATCAATTCAAACTCCTTAGGATTTTTTTTCCTGGTCATATCAATAAGGTCATGAAATTTCGATTTCTTTGTCTTTTTTTTACATATAATGGATTTGCCTGAAACGCTACACGATTTTCTTTTAGTCTTTCTGGGATCGGGTATTATATTAGGAAGTCTAGGAGTAGTATTACTTACCAACCCTATTTTTTCTGCTTTTTCGTTGGGACTGGTTCTTGTTTGTATATCCTTATTATATATTTTATCAAACTCCCATTTTGTAGCTGCATCACAGCTACTTATTTACGTGGGAGCTATTAACATTTTAATCATATTTGCTGTGATGTTCATGAATAGTTCCGAATATTACCAAGATTTTAATCTTTGGACTGTTGGGGATGGAATTACTTTGATAGTTTGTACAAGTATTTTTGTTTCACTAATAACTATTATTTCAGATACTTCATGGTACGGAATTATTTGGACTACAAGACCAAATCAGATTATTGAGCAAGATTTGATAAGTACTAGTCAACAAATTGGAATTCATTTATCAACCGATTTTTTTCTTCCATTTGAACTAATTTCAATAATTCTTTTAGTTGCTTTGATAGGTGCAATTGTTGTAGCTCGCCAGTAAAAAATCTTTATAGAATTAGTAATATAAATCAAGATTTTTTTTTCTATATTTTGTATAAACTCTTTTTTTTTATTGCCAATATATTCTTTTGTTCCAGACTTGGTATATTCTTTAGTCAATTGAATCTGTTGAATTGTTGTTCATATTGAAATGAATCAAAATTAATAAGGAGTTGGTCAATGATGCTCGAACATGTACTTGTTTTGAGTGCCTATTTATTTTCGATTGGTATCTATGGATTGATCACGAGCCGAAATATGGTTAGAGCCCTTATGTGTCTTGAACTTATACTGAATGCAGTTAATATAAATCTCGTAACTTTTTCTGATTTTTTTGATAATCGCCAATTAAAAGGAAATATTTTTTCAATTTTTGTTATAGCTATTGCAGCCGCTGAAGCAGCTATCGGACTGGCTATTGTTTCCGCAATTGCTCGTAACAGAAAATCAACCCGTATCAATCAATCGAATTTGTTGAATAAATAGCATTAATTAATCATAATTAATAAAAAAATTCAATCAAATAGTGAGTGTAATATTTATCAATTCAAATTAATATGTATTCTACACAACTTATGATCATGTTTGCATTGCCTAAATCATAAGAAATCAAAGTATCCTGGTCCTCTTCTATTCCTTCTTCTAAATTGATCTAGACATCTTTTTTGATTAACAATATTATAACAAATCATTGATTCATCTGGTATATAAATATATGATTCATTTACGAGTTTACTAGATCGATAATTTTCATTTTTTATGTTCAAAAATTACTATAGATACAATGTCACATTCAGTAAAGATTTATGATACATGTATAGGATGTACTCAATGTGTCCGAGCTTGTCCCACAGATGTATTAGAAATGATACCTTGGGATGGATGTAAAGCTAAGCAAATAGCTTCTGCCCCAAGAACAGAGGACTGTGTTGGTTGTAAGAGGTGTGAGTCCGCTTGTCCGACGGATTTCTTAAGTGTTCGGGTTTATTTAGGGCCTGAAACAACTCGAAGTATGGGTCTAGCTTATTGATACGTTTCAAAAAACACCACACGAATACGTTTTTTTACTGGCAAAAACCCGTGCTCAAAAAAAAATACAAAATATTATTTTTTTGAGCACGGGCTTTTCTGGCCCAAGTGTATCTTATTTTTATGACGAATTATTTTCCTTGGTTAACAATAGTTGTAGTTTTCCCAATAGCCGCAGGTTCCTTAATTTTCTTATTCCCTCATAGGGGAAATAAGGTAATTAGGTGGTATAGCATTTGTATATGCTTAATCGATCTCCTTCTAACAACCTATGCATTTTGTTATCATTTCCAATTGGATGATCCACTAATTCAACTGACGGAGAATTATAAATGGATCAATTTTTTTGATTTTTACTGGAGATTGGGAATAGATGGACTCTCTATAGGACCTATTTTACTGACGGGATTTATAACTACTTTAGCCACTTTAGCGGCTCAGCCGGTTACTCGAGAATACCAATTATTCTATTTCCTGATGTTAGCAATGTATAGCGGTCAAATCGGACCATTTTCTTCTCGAGACATTTTACTTTTTTTCATCATGTGGGAATTGGAATTAATTCCCGTTTATCTACTTTTAGCCATGTGGGGGGGAAAGAAACGTTTGTATTCAGCTACAAAGTTTATTTTGTACACTGCAGGAGGTTCTGTTTTTTTATTAATGGGAATTCTGGGTATCGGTTTATATGGTTCTAATGAACCAACATTAAATTTTGAAACATTAACTAATCAATCGTATCCTGTGGCGCTAGAAATAATATTCTATACGGCATTTCTTATTGCTTTTGCTGTCAAATCGCCGATTATACCCTTACATACATGGTTACCAGATACCCACGGAGAGGCACATTACAGCACTTGTATGCTTTTAGCCGGAATCTTATTAAAAATGGGAGCATATGGGTTGGTTCGAATTAATATGGAATTATTTTCCCACGCTCATTCAATATTTTGCCCCTGGTTAATGATATTAGGTTCTATTCAAATAATCTATGCCGCTTCAACATCTTTTGGTCAACGTAATTTAAAAAAAAGAATAGCTTATTCTTCGGTATCTCATATGGGTTTCATAATTCTAGGAATTGGTTCTATAAGTGATACTGGGCTCAACGGGGCCATTTTACAAATAATATCTCATGGATTTATTGGGGCTGCCCTTTTTTTCTTGGCAGGAACTAGTTATGATAGACTACGTCTTCTTTATCTTGACGAAATGGGCGGAATGGCTATCCCAATGCCGAAAATATTCACGATTTTCACTATCTTATCGATGGCTTCTCTTGCATTGCCGGGCATGAGCGGTTTTGTTGCCGAATTGATAGTTTTTTTTGGAATAATTACTAGTCAAAAATATCTTTTCATGATGAAAATACTAATTACTTTTGTAACCGCAATTGGAATGATATTAACTCCTATTTATTTATTATCTATCTTACGGCAGATGTTCTATGGATACAAGTTTTTTAATACACCAAACTCTTATTTTTTTGATTCTGGGCCGAGAGAATTATTTATTTCGATTTCTATCCTTATACCCGTAATAGGTATTGGTATTTATCCGGATTTCATTTTTTCATTCTCGGTTGACAAGGTTGAAGCTATTCTAGCTAATTTTTGATAGAGCATTTTCATGAATAAATGAATCAAAAAGAGAAAAAAACCTTATGAAAAAAAAATATTTTTCTGTTAGATTGACTTAAAAAAATGGAAATTATAATCCAATATGTTTGTTGTTTGTGAGAACCCCTTGAATCATTACATTACTTGATTGAAAGGGTTCTCCACGATTTATGGAAAGTATATATATTTATATGCTTTCCATATTTTTATTTCTCAGGTTCTTTACTCATTGAAATTTAATTAGATGTAAATGAACCATAACTATGTAGTCCTATTCCTAATAGATTGATCCCCAAATAACATATCCAAATTATAAGAAATCCGATAGAGGCCACTATTGAAGAATTTACACCTTCCAATTTTTTAGTTTTTCGAGTATGTAAATAAATCGCGAATATGGTCCAAGTAATAAAGGCCCAAGTTTCCTTTGGATCCCAATTCCAATAGGACCCCCATGCCTCGTTAGCCCATACTGCCCCTGAAAGAATACCTATCGTTAAAAACAGAAAACCCAGACTAATAATACGATAACCCCAACGATCCAATTGTTGAATAAATTGAGACCTATAATAATTTCGAGAAGAATAAAAAGATGTTTTTCGTAAAACATTGTTTTTTTCATTCATATTCATGTATTTTATTTCGACAAAATCAACTGATTTATTTAAAAAATCCAAATTCTTGGTAAAAGCAAGAATTTGGATGGCTTCTTGAAACGTAATGACTAAAATAGCTACTGATAATAATGATCCACATAAAAGAGCTGCATAGCCCAATATCATCATACTTACGTGCATCATTAGCCAATGGGATTGTAGAGCGGGTACTAATATTACAGATTGATGCATTTTGGTTAAAAGACCCGAAGTCGCAAAGCCTTGGGTAAAAATAACACTTGGTGCGATTATTGTACTTAAAAGGTTTTTCTCCTTTTTAAAACACGGAACCATATGAAAAATGGAAAAACCCCATGAAAGAAAGATTAGTGATTCATATAAATCACTAAATGGTAAATGGCCCGAAAAAAACCAACGAGTAATTAACAATCCCGTTACACAGAAAAAGGTTATTATCATGGCTTTTTTGGACAAATCATATAATCCTACAATTTCATTGACTAATAAGGTTATCAAATGAATTGAAATAACAATTGATATGACGGAAAACGATATATGAGTTAATATATGCTCTAAAGTTGAAAATATCATATCTATAATGAAAATAAATATCTATAATGAAAATAAAAAAGGTATGAATACTAGGAATAGAAATAGGGAATTGAATTCATTATAGGACTTCTTCTTTTCAAATTTAAAAAATATAGGATAGGATGCCATGCCGCTACTCGGACTCGAACCGAGATGCTCTAGCACTGCTTCCTAAGAGCAGCGTGTCTACCAATTTCACCATAGCGGCTTACTCGAAATCATAATAACCAACTCTTTAGTCAATCGTCGAGATTGAAAGAATCGCTTAAAGTGCACTATTTATTTAGTACATTTCTTTACTAAACATTTAGTAGAAATTGATAATAAGAAGTAAATTTAAAATTTGTGTATTTATTCGAATATCAAAAATATGAAAAAAATTAGATTCTATATATTTAGAATATATTCTATATATAGAATATTCTATATATAGAATATATTCTAAATATATGTTCCATATTCTATGCTAGTATTAGTATAAAATGAGTATTAAAGAATACTCTTTGAATCGAGCTAATTTATATTATTCCAATCCAACCTTTTTATTTGTTACAAAAAAAACTTTTTGATTTACCTGTAAAAATGGATTGAGCTAATGAAAAGGCTTTCAATGCTGTCCAATATCCCTTTTTTTTCCAAAAATTTTTACGAATATTTTTTTTTGATATAGAAGTGCGCTTTTTTGGAACTGCCATACAATTAGGAGAGTTTTTTTATTACTATAGTTCGATGTGAAAGACATTTGTTCTGTAAATGAAAACGAATTATTCTGTAATTAGCCGTATGTCTTATTTATCTTAATTCCCTCTTTCTTTTTTTCTATCTAAAGTAAAACCATTGAATATTATAAATCTTTTCCAAATATTTCATAGATAATAGATCTATATCTATGGATCTCTTTTTATTGTAATGTAAAAGAATCAATTAGTTCAAAAAGAAATCAATTAGTTCAAAAAGAAACTAATTGATATTGTTTTTATAATTTATATCAAAATAAACAAATGTTCTTCGTTTTGGTGTAATGATTTATCCCCACCCCCACCCTCACTCTCACCCTCACTCTATATATCAAAATTTTGATTTTATTTATTATTATTTAATTTCATTATTATTTATTAATAGTCATTTTTCTTAATATATATATAAATGACTAACATAGTTATTTATATTACTTATAATTAATATTACTTAAAATAATAAGATTTTTTTTTTACTAGGAATTTGGTTATTGGCCGATTTTGACTTTGTACTTTCCAATATTGGAACGATTGTGCAAAGATTCAGAACAATTAAGAATATAAAATTCGATTTATTTATCCACTTTTTATTAACCGAACCCCTTTACAAAAGAGATAAAACAAATGAATAAGAAACAAAATTCATCAAGAATCAAAATATTTTTTATTCTTTATTTTTTTTTTGTATGGAATATATACATCAATATTCATGGATTATACCTTTCATCCCACTTCCAGTTCCTATTTTTATAGGGGTAGGACTTCTACTTTTTCCTACGGCAACAAAAAATATTCGCCGTATGTGGGCTTTTCCTAGTATTTTATTGTTAACGATAGTTATGATTTTTTCGATCGATCTATCTATTCATCAAATCGAGAATAGTTCTATCTATCAATATGTATGGTCTTGGACTATAAATAATGATATTTCTTTAGAGTTTGGCTACTTGATTGATTCACTTACTTCTATAATGTCAATATTAATCACTACTGTTGGGATTCTGGTTCTAATTTATAGTGATAGTTACATGTCTCATGATCAAGGCTATTTGAGATTTTTTACTTATCTGAGTTTTTTTAATACTTCAATGTTAGGGTTAGTTACTAGTTCAAATTTGATACAAGTTTATATTTTTTGGGAATTGGTTGGAATGTGTTCTTATCTATTAATAGGTTTTTGGTTCACACGTCCTATTGCGGCAAATGCTTGTCAAAAAGCGTTTGTAACTAATCGTGTGGGGGATTTTGGTTTATTATTAGGAATTTTAGGTTTTTATTGGATAACGGGTAGTTTGGAATTTCGGGATTTATTTCAAATATTCAACAACTTAATTTATAAGAATGAGGTGAATCTTTTTTTTGTTACTTTGTGCGCCCTCTTGTTATTTTGCGGATCAGTTGCGAAATCTGCCCAATTCCCTCTTCATGTATGGTTACCAGATGCTATGGAAGGTCCTACTCCTATTTCCGCTCTTATCCATGCTGCTACTATGGTAGCAGCAGGAATTTTTCTTGTAGCTCGACTTCTTCCTCTTTTCATAGTTATACCCCCCATAATGGGTGTAATAGCTTTGATAGGTATAATAACAGTAGTATTAGGAGCTACTTTAGCTATTGCTCAAAAAGATATTAAGAAAAATTTGGCCTATTCTACAATGTCTCAATTGGGTTATATGATGTTAGCTTTAGGTATGGGCTCTTATCGAGCCGCTTTATTTCATTTGATTACTCATGCTTATTCAAAAGCATTGTTATTTTTAGGATCTGGATCCATTATTCATTCAATGGAAGCTATTGTTGGATATTCTCCAGAGAAAAGTCAAAATATGGTTCTTATGGGCGGTTTAACAAAACATGCCCCAATTACAAAAACCGCTTTTTTAATAGGTACACTCTCTCTTTGTGGTATTCCACCTTTTGCTTGTTTTTGGTCCAAGGATGAGATTCTAAATGATAGTTGGTTGTATTCACCAATTTTCGCAATAATAGCTTGTTCCACAGCAGGATTAACTGCATTTTATATGTTTCGAATCTATTTACTTGTTTTTGAAGGATATTTAAACGTCCATTTTCAAAATTTCAATGGAAAGAAAAATAGTTCTTTCTATTCAATCTCTTTATGGGGCAAACAAGAAAAAAAAAAATTAAAAAACAAAATTCATTTATTAGCTTTATTAACAACTAATAATAATGAAAGGACTTCTTTTTTTCGGAAAAGGACATATTCACATCGAATTAATCGAAATGTCAAAAGCATAAGACGTCTTTTTCTTGAGAGTACCTATTTTGGTACTAAAAACATTCCGTTTTTTTATCCTCATGAATCAGACAATACTATGCTATTTTCTATGCTTGTATTAGTACTATTTACTTTCTTCGTCGGGTCCATAGGAATTTCTTTCAGCCAAGAACCGGATATTTTATCTAAATTGTTAATTCCGTCTATAGACCTTTTACATCAAAATTCAAAGAATTCTGTGGATTGGTATGAATTTTTTACAAATGCAACTTTTTCGGTGAGTATAGCTTTTTTCGGAATATTTATAGCGTCTTTTTTCTATAAACCAGTTTTTTCATCTTTACAAAATTTGAACTTATTTAATTTATTTCAAAAAAGTGTTCCTAAAAAAATGATTGCTGATAAAATAATCAATGTTATATATGATTGGTCATATAATCGTGGTTATATAGATGCTTTTTTTGAAGTATCTTTAATTGCGAGTGTAAGAAAGGTAGCTAAATTCAATTATTTTTTTGATAGACAAGTAATTGATGGAATTCCAAATGGAATTGGGATTTCCAGTTTTTTTATAGGAGAGGCTATCAAATATGTGGGGGGGGGACGAATTTCTTCGTATATTTTCTTTTTTGTATTAATCTTTTTACTAATTTGTTATTATATATTTATATAATAAAATGAGATAATACTGTACTACTATTCAACCTAAATTGGGATTATCCGCTAAGAATTAAAGCTTCGGGTAGATCAAGAAAACAGCAGTATTAGCTGCAACAGGAGTATATTAGAAATTCTTTTCTCTTTTTGTTTTAAAAGATTCTATTCGAAATTATTTTGTCTTTTTTTATCTAGATTTAATAGATTCATGGGCGAATGACGGGAATTGAACCCGCGCATGGTGGATTCACAATCCACTGCCTTGATCCACTTGGCTACATCCGCC